AAATAATAGTAACTTGGTCCCGTGCATCTACCATTATACCCACAATGATCGGCCATACGATTGCTATTCATAATGGTAAGGAGCATTTGCCTATTTATATAACAGATCGTATGGTAGGTCACAAATTGGGAGAATTTGTACCTACTTTAAATTTCCGAGGACATGCAAAAAGTGATAATAAATCTCGTCGTTAATCTCATCTTAAAAAAATCTGGATAGATACTTATGATTCATTAGTAGGAGAGAAACCTTATGTCAAATTTTTTAAATAGGATACTAAACAGGAAAAAAACGGAAGACTACCCTCCTCTGCGTCCGCTAGGTAGCATACGGAAGAAAAAAACGGAAGTATACGCGTTAGGTCGACATATATCTATATCTGCAGACAAAGCAAGAAGAGTAATTGATCAAATTCGCGGACGTTCCTATGAGGAAACACTTATGATACTAGAACTCATGCCCTATAGAGCATGTTATCCAATTTTTAAATTGGTTTATTCTGCAGCAACAAATGCTGGTTCCATTCTGGGTTCCGACGAAGCCAATTTAATAATTAGTAAAGCTGAGGTTAACGAAGGTACTACCGCGAAGAAATTAAAACCTCGAGCTCGAGGACGTAGCTATGCGATAAAAAGAACTACCTGCCATATAACTATTGTAGTGAAAGATATATCTTTAGATGAATATGAATTTGTATCACTATATTCGTTAAAAAAACCTAGATGGAAAAAGACAACTATGGTATATCACGATATGTATAGTAGTGGGGTAGTATGGGACAAAAAATAAATCCACTTGGTTTCAGACTTGGTACAACCCAAAGTCATCATTCTCTTTGGTTTGCACAACCAAAAAATTATTCTGAGGGTCTACAAGAAGATCAAAAAATAAGAGATTTTATCAAAAATTATGTACAAAAAAATATGAGAATATCCTCCGGCGCCGAGGGAATTGCACGTATAGAGATTCAAAAAAGAATCGATTTGATCCAGGTCATAATCTTTATGGGATTCCCAAAGTTATTAATCGAAAGTAAACCGCAAGGAATCGAAGAATTACAGATGAATCTACAAAAAGAATTTCATTATGTGAACCGAAAACTTAACATTGCTATCACAAGAATTGCAAAACCTTACGGAAACCCTAATATTCTTGCGGAATTTATAGCCGGACAATTAAAGAATAGAGTTTCATTTCGAAAAGCAATGAAAAAAGCTATTGAATTAACTGAACAAGCAGATACAAAAGGAATTCAAGTACAAATTGCAGGTCGTATCGACGGAAAAGAAATTGCACGTGTCGAATGGATCAGAGAGGGTAGAGTTCCCCTACAAACTATTCGAGCTAAAATTGATTATTGTTGCTATACAGTTCGGACTATCTATGGGGTATTAGGCATCAAAATTTGGATTTTTATAGACAAGGAAGAAGAATAAGAAAACTTTAATTCTTTTTCTGGCCAATCAACGCAAGCAATTCTAATTCTTAATTCTATAGGGTTGAATAAAAATTCGATTGAACTTTTCATATAATTGCTATGCTTAGTGTGTGACTCGTTGGTTTTTTTAGGGTTAGGATTCAAAAAAGACCAGCCCGGTAGTATGAAAACCAACTCATCACTTCGTATTATCTGGATCTAAAGACCCAGTCAAGATATGAGAAATCGATCATATCTTTGTAGCAACTGAATTTTTTTTGAATAAACTTGAATTCTAAGTTGAAAGCAAAATACAGAAGAAAGGTGTGGATAAATGGAAGGATGAGAGAAAGAAAGAAAAAGAATATCAATGATATAGAATTATAGAATTCCAATATGTAAGGTCTATGAGTCATCTCATAAAAGACAATGTAATAAAGCATCAATACTAATTGATTCATCCATAATGAAACATTAAATGAATCCTTCTTATAGTTATAGAAGAAAAAAATCAAGAGCTTCGAGCCAATAAAGACTAAGAAGGTTGACTCAAGAATAAATTAGATTATGAGCTCCGTTGTAGAATTCTGACCTAACCATTAAATACGAAGCGGTGGGAACGATGTAACCTGTGAATGCAAAAGATTTTATTGAACAAATGAATCTTACTGATTCACTAGTCGGGATGGCGAAATGAACCGGAAATCAATTCATCTATTCTGAGAAGTCATGAGCAAGTGCTACGACTGAAATAGAGATTGCAAGAGTAAATATTCGCCCGCGAAAACTTTCTTTTTTTTGGATAAAGGACAAAAGAAAATCAAGATTTATTAGCACATTAGAAACATTTTTTTTTATAAAAATGTTCTAATATCTACTAATATCTTATCTATTCAAATATCTATTCAAATTAATTGAAATTCAATTTTGAATCCTTTTAGTCGCGAGGAGCTGGATGAGAAGAAACTCTCACGTCCAGTTCTGTAGTAGAGATGGAATTCTGAAACAACCATCAACTATAACCCCAAAAGAACTAGATTCCGTAAACAACATAGAGGAAGAATGAAGGGAATATCTTATCGAGGGAATCATATTTGTTTCGGTAAATATGCTCTTCAGGCACTTGAACCTGCTTGGATCACATCTAGACAAATCGAAGCAGGTCGACGAGCAATGACACGAAATGCACGCCGTGGTGGAAAAATATGGGTCCGTATATTTCCAGACAAACCAGTTACAGTAAGACCTGCTGAAACACGTATGGGTTCGGGGAAAGGATCCCCTGAATATTGGGTAGCTGTTGTTAAACCGGGGCGAATACTATATGAAATGGGTGGAGTAACCGAAAATATAGCTAGAAGGGCTATTTTAATAGCAGCATCTAAAATGCCTATACGAACTCAATTTATTATTTCGGGATAAAAATATAGAACCGACAGAGATGAATCTTAGGGATGAAACAAAAACGCAGGTTTCTTTTTTTGGGACAAACAATATTTCTTTTATTTTCTTCATCCTTTGCATTGGAAGAATAAACAAAAAATTTGATATGATTCAACCTCAGACCCATTTAAATGTAGCGGATAACAGCGGGGCTCGAGAATTGATGTGTATTCGAATCATAGGAGCTAGTAATCGTCGATATGCTCATATTGGTGACGTTATTGTTGCTGTGATTAAAGAAGCAGTACCAAATATGCCCCTAGAAAAATCAGAAGTAGTGAGAGCTGTAATTGTTCGTACCTGTAAAGAACTAAAACGTGACAGCGGTATGATAATACGATATGATGACAATGCTGCAGTTGTGATTGATCAAGAAGGAAATCCAAAAGGAACTCGAATTTTTGGGGCAATCCCCCGTGAATTGAGACAATTGAATTTTACTAAAATAGTTTCATTAGCTCCCGAGGTATTATAAAATAAAATGAGATCGTGATATCTTTGGGGTATTTGAAAGAAATAGATTAAGAACTAGATTAATTCGTAGATTGTGTCTCACGCATATACCTTGCAAAATTCCTATTCATAAATCAATAAAAAAAAAAAAAGAAAAACATGTTGATTATATCCAATTTTGAGACACCAATAATTTTAGTTCATCATGGGTAGAGACACTATTGCTGAGATAATAACCTCTATACGAAATGCTGATATGGATAGAAAAAGAGTTGTTCGCATAGCATCTACTAATATTACCGAAAATATTGTTAAAATACTTTTCCGAGAGGGTTTTATCGAAAACGTCAGAAAACATCGAGAAAAAAACAAATATTTTTTGGTTTTAACCCTTCGACATAGAAGGAATGGGAAAAGACCCTATAGAAATTTTTTAAATTTAAAACGGATCAGTAGACCCGGTTTACGAATCTATTCTAACTCTCAACGAATTCCTAGAATTTTAGGTGGGATGGGAATTGTAATTCTTTCTACTTCTCGGGGTATAATGACAGACCGGGAGGCTCGACTAGAACGAATCGGTGGAGAAATTTTGTGTTATATATGGTAATCCATTTAATATCCAAATGGGATCCGAAACCTCTTCCTATTTGTAAAAAAAAAAAGAAAGGGGGTGAGTTGTCTAATATCGTCTTTCCTCCATTAATTGATACTTCAGGGGGGCTTTACCTGAAATGAAAGAACAAAAATGGATTCATGAAGGTTTAATTACTGAATCGCTTCCCAATGGCATGTTCCGAGTTCGGTTAGATAATGAAGATCTGATTCTAGGTTACGTTTCAGGAAAGATCCGACGTAGTTTTATACGGATACTGCCAGGAGATAAAGTCAAAATTGAAGTAAGTCGTTATGATTCAACCAGAGGACGTATAATTTATCGACTCCGAAACAAGGATTCGAAAGATTAGGTCATTTTTATTCGATACGATTCGAGATGCAAAATTGCAAGAAACTTATTTTCTACCAAAAAAGAATTAAGATAAGGAATGACAAATATGAAAATAAGAGCTTCCGTTCGAAAAATTTGTGAAAAATGTCGACTAATCCGTAGGCGGGGGCGCATTATAGTAATTTGTTCCAACCCGAGACATAAACAAAGACAAGGATAATCAGACCCGCTAAAGGGCTCAATGTACAAATAAGAAATCTGTTTTGACATAAAATGGATATATCCATATATTCCTGACTCATATTTATGAGATGATACAATATGGCAAAAGCTATACCGAGAACTGGTTCACGTAGGAATGTACGTATAGGTTCACGTAAGAGTGCACGTAGAATACCAAAGGGAGTTATTCATGTTCAAGCAAGTTTCAATAATACCATAGTCACAGTTACAGATGTGCGGGGGCGGGTGGTTTCCTGGTCCTCGGCCGGTACTTGTGGATTCAAGGGTACGAGAAGAGGGACACCCTTTGCCGCTCAAACTGCCGCAGCAAATGCTATTCGTACAGTAGTAGATCAAGGTATGCAACGAGCAGAAGTCATGATAAAAGGTCCCGGTCTCGGAAGAGACGCAGCATTACGAGCTATTCGTAGAAGTGGTATACTATTAACTTTCGTACGGGATGTAACCCCTATGCCACATAATGGCTGTAGACCTCCGAAAAAAAGACGTGTGTAG